GAGTCATTCATATTAGTTGGATAGGTACGTACAATCAATTCTAAATATAAAAAAATTGATCAAACTTTTCATCAAAGAAAAATCCTTCCGGGGATAAAGATCAATTTTTTTTGTGAAAAACTGTTAAAAACTGTTAAAAAAAAGATATATATCTATTCATTTTTGTGAAGATGGCGCTCCCATTTTTTTCCAATAGTTATTCTTTATTTCTACTAAATAAAATCAATTTTATACCAGGTTAAATCAATGAATTAGAATGAATCAATCGATCCATTTTTTTTTTAAACTATGTTTAATGGATACTTTTCTTTTAGATCATGATTCTATTTATAAATCATGGTTATATTTCGTTTTTTAGACTATGATTCCATAAACTTCTAAAATTCTTTTCCAGTTTTAGATTTTTCAATAATAACTCCTTACCCCCATGGATCTATTCCAAATTAATGAATCATCACAGGAATTTTTATATTTGATTGTTATAGTGTATACCCACTATGTAATGCACACAACACAAAACAGACGGTTCATCATAGAATGATCATTCGAGTCTTTTTACTCTTTGTAGCATATCAATTAAGATTTCTCTAATTATCCTAATCTGTAAGATAAATTCTTTGATTCTTTAACCTTGATAAAATCGGAATAGTTCCTTTCATTCTTATACTACTACATTTGGATTAAATTAAATCTAATTTTTTTTATTGATTCCTTTCAAAAATAATAATAATAATTTGAATAGAAGGTCATATCCTTTTTTTTTTTAATGATTCTTTTTTTTTATGTTATTTCGTACTGTATAATTCCTTTGCTTGTGGGATCATTTTCTCACAAGAGGTAAGTAAAAGAAATTATAGAATGGATTGCTACCTATGCCCAGATCTCGGATAAACGGAAATTTTATTGATAAGACCTTTTCAATTGTAGCCAATATCTTATTACGAATAATTCCGACAACTTCAGGAGAAAAAGAGGCATTCACCTATTACAGAGATGGTGCGATTTGATGTTCTTTTTTATTTACCGTTTTCAGTCTTCGGAGAAAGATACATTATTCGGGAGAGAAAGAAAAAAAGATTATTGAAATAAATCTACGCTTATCGTGAAGGTGAAGTTTGTAAATAAAACAATTCCTTCTGTCGTGTATCCCCGATTAATGCAGCCTCAGATGCTTCAATTGTAGATTCTAGTATTGAGCGAAAGGTTACACCTATGGGTTAGGTCAATCTTACTCCACTAGTACCAATAGGCAGCATAGGGGAAGAAGCACTACGCCCAGGAATCAACAATATGAAAACTTTGTTATAAAATTTTACCTTTTCTTTATCGGAATCGGGACTAACAAGAATGGTTGGTACAACAAACATCCATCTCGTTCGTATTTTGGATACCCATATAACCATCGAAGACTGTTGAAGTGACTAATTCCTGGAAATTAAGGGGTGTTAAGAACAAAGAAATTGTTAGAGTTATCATTTTTATCTAGTACCAAGATACTTGATATTAAGAAAAGATCTTTTACAGGAAGGTTGGCTAGAGATTTCTTGTAAAAACACTAGCCCCGTTCGGTTCATAATGAAATAATTTCAATCTTTTTGATTTCATGGATTATTCTCATTATGCACATAAAAAATAAAAAAGGAGGAGCCGTATGAGATGAAAATCTCACGTACGGTTCTGGAACGGAGATTCTTTGAATCGAATGACGACCGTAACGGATGTCGGCTCAATCCGAAGGAAATTATGCGGAAGCTTTACAGAATTATTATGAAGCTATGCGACTAGAAATTGACCCCTATGATAGAAGTTATATACTCTATAACATAGGCCTTATCCACACAAGGAATGGAGAACATACGAAAGCTTTGGAATATTATTTTAGGGCATTAGAACGAAACCCTTTCTTACCACAAGCTTTAAATAATATGGCCGTGATCTGTCATTACGTGCGACTATCTCCACTATAGAAAGAAAAAAAAGGAAAGAAAGAACAAATCCGCTAATAACTAATAAATACTAGAAAATAGGCTTTCTACATATCATATTTATCGTGTCCAAAACAACGATTTTTATCAGCTGTAGCAAATAAAAAGTAAAAAGAAAGAAACTTCATAGAAGTCGAAATATGAAGAAATAAGTATGCCTAGATCCTTTAATCGATGGATAAAGAAAGGATCTAAATTGATAGAATAAGCATCGTAAAGATCAATTAGTGAGGTTTTGGGCCGATACAATAAGAACTGCTTACTTATGTCACGATATGAGATAAAAGTTTAGGAATCAACTTATGTAATAGAGTCGATCCCCTAAGTTATTGAGCAGCGGTGTAGAATCAGATCCCAAAGATAGTAAGTCTTTTCTTTCGTATGAAAGGAAGTCTTTTTCAAAGATTCTATAGAGATTTATATATGAAATATGAAACCGAGATAGTTACCTTTCAGAAAATTATAATGATAGTGGAAATGCCTATGCTTTATTCTTCTGAAGGTGGGAGAAAAGA